ATTGTATAAGAGGGATTGCACATTAAACACGTATGCAGATAGCTATCATATCCGACTTCTCTTTTATTGCCGGCTCTATGCGGGATAGCCCCGGTTGCGCTCTATCAAAACAAAAGAGACAATAGGATAATTTTAGGATAATTCCCTATCGACAACATATCTAAATAATAGATATCTGTGTAACAATTTATGTTCTGGGGTTTACATATACTCATATGTTTTGTTATAATTGAAATTGAGAAAGATTTTTTGATTGAAAAAATCAATACTGATTAGTTCTCTTTCAATTTGGATTTTCTTATGTCATTAGTAAAACACAATTTGAAATTCAAATCCCAGAATCGTTCATGAATTCGAAGTAAGGAGTCAATAGTTAATGGTTCAAATTTCTCCACAATGCTATAAAAACGCGCTCTCGCCTTTCTATTGAGAAATCAAATGTGTATTTTCAGATACTATACTTTTCAGATACTATACAATCAGTCGAAGGGCTGGATCAAATCCAATCAAAAAGGGGTCTTTCTTTTAGGAAAGAAAAGGATTAAGAAAAACAGAAGTCAAAATGCAAGTACCATAAAAATTAAGTAATCCGGGAAAATTTGCATCTATTTTGCATCATTTTGGCGGCATGGCCGAGTGGTAAGGCGGGGGACTGCAAATCCTTTTTCCCCAGTTCAAATCCGGGTGTCGCCTGATCACCAAAAAACTCGAAATCTCTTCTTCTTTTCTGTTCTACTGATATAACTCGCAGAATGCTTCAAGACAAAAAAAGAATAGGACTTATTATATTATCCCTACACGTTTCCATTTCCTTGGGATGTTACTATGTAGTTTGATTGTGTTTAATCTTTCCTGATTCGAAATCCTAATCGATTTATTGGATTGGTTTATCAGTTCGGCCAGAACCCCCTTTTGACTCTGCGCCATTGATTCCACTATTATTAGTGAAGAATAATGGAATAATTCCTTCGTATTTATAGAGATAGGGGACATAATGCACATGGATATAGTAAGTCTCGCGTGGGCTGCTTTAATGGTAGTCTTTACATTTTCCCTTTCGCTCGTAGTGTGGGGAAGAAGTGGGCTCTAGAAGTACTACTGGTCAAGTTTAGGAATCAAACCGTATCATTTGAACTATTTAAAATCAAAATCTCTGAATTTTGAATCCCATTGGACTCCAGTGGAGTAATCTATGATATGAATCATACTCTTTCAATCAAAGAGATATTTCATTGCTTCCCGTCTTTGTATTTCGAAAAGAAAGGGATTCAGATGATTGGAAATTTATTCCAACCTAAAATTCTTCCGAAATTTTCTATTTCAATCAACGGGAGTGGGCTCTTACTATCGATACTGAAGAAGACCGAACCCTTTTGATTTCTTTCCCTCTTTGCTCTTCAAAGAAGAAGTCATTATAGACTATAGACTCAGTTTATAGACAAAGAGATGGATAGTATGGTAGAAAGATGAATCTTTCTACCATACTATCCATCTCTTAGAAAACTTCCGGTTGATTATAGTGCGCTCATTTCATTTAAGTTAAGACGTGAAATTGGAATCCTTTTTTTTTTCATTTGACGTGATCAATTTTTGATAAGAATTTAGAAGGAAAGTTTCATTCAAATGAATTTGAAAATTCAATTGAATTAATCATTTTGACTGACTGTTTTTACGTAAATGATAAGTAGAAAGGCGGTAGGAACTAGAATGAATAGTGCAGTAGCAATAAATGCAAGAATATTTACTTCCATAATCTCATCGGTTTTTTTACTTCGCAATAACTCGGGATTTAATCCCCTAGAGATGATAAATCTTTCGTCTGTAAATTCAATGAATTACCTCTCGATGATCCTGAATCGGATCAATATCATGAATAACAATATCTGATCTATCAAATCAACCCGTCGTCAAGACTTGAATAGTATAACATAGGAAGTTCTTTTATCCATACCGAATGAAAGTTTTGATTCCTGACTCAATCAATCCAAAATTCTTTTATTTATAATTCGTTTCCTTGTTTTTTTCTATAACCTACCCTGTGTCTTCCTTGGACAACCATTTGATGAAGGATCGTCAGATTGCCCTTCCGCCTCGATTAATTACATAGTTCAAAACCTAAACAAACAAGAAAAGCGAAATGGAAAAAATAGGAAAGAAAAAAGAAATAAAGAGTCCTTTTTGCTTTGGGAATGAAAGTATGTCCCTCGACACCCCTTACTAGTTCATAGAAAGGGAAAAACGAGTTGATGTATTTATTGGACCCGTCGGGACTGGCGGGGCTCGAACCCGCAGCTTCCGCCTTGACAGGGCGGTGCTCTAACCGATTGAACTACAATCCCGGGGAAATAAGGGATCTAGCAAAAAATTGGATTCTTCATATGGGGTCTTTCTGAAGGATAGGGGAGTTTATACCATCTCATGGCAGATTGGCGGATTATTGGGCCGAGCTGGATTTGAACCAGCGTAGACATATTGCCAACGAATTTACAGTCCGTCCCCA